AAAGAAAAACAAAACCTAACTAATAGTTGTAACAAACTGCATTATGATTCTAAAATAATTGAGTCATCAAAAAAAATTTGGCAGACATTAAAAAGAAAAAATACCCGATTAATTCGTAAATCTATATTTTTTTTTAAATTTTGGATTGAACAACTGTCTATAGCAATTTTTCTAGGTATCATTAATATTCAAAAAATTACTACACAACTGTTTTTTGAATCAACAAAAACAATTCTTGATAAATATATTTACAAGACTGAAGAAAATGGAGAAAAAAAAAAAAAAAAAAAAAATACTATTTATTTTATTTCGACTATAAAAAATTTAATATCCAATAAAAAAAAAATGAGTTATGACCTATGCTCTTTATCACAAGCATATGTATTTTACAAATTATCACAAATTAAAGTTAGGAACTTTTCTAAATTAAAGGCTGTTCTTGAATATAACATATGCATAACATCCTTTTTTGTTAAGAATCAAATAAAGGATTTTTTTCAAAAACAAGGAATCTTTCATTATGAATTAAAAGATCAAACCTTTTTAAATTCCGAAGTAAATCAATGGAAAAACTGGTTACGAAGTAATTATCAATACAATTTACCTAAGATTACGTGGGCTAGATTAGGAACCAAAAAATGGAAAAAGAAAATAAACCAAGATTCTCTAGTTCTAAATCCAAGTTTAACCAAAGAGGATTCATATGAAAAAAAGAAATTTGATAATTACAAAAAACAAAGTTTTTTTGAGGCCGACTCGTTATTAAATCCAAAACATAATTTAAAAAAAGATTCTATATATAATCTTTTTTGTTACAAATCCATTAATTCTACAGAAAAAATTTTTGACATGTCTATAGGCATTGCTCTAGATAATTGTTTAGTCTCTTGTTTTCTAGAAAAATATAATATTCGGGGTATAGGGGAAATTCGGCATAGAAAATATTTGGATTGGAGAATTATAAACTTTTGGGTTACAAAAAAAGCAAATATTGAACCTTGGGTTGATAGCAAGAGTAAAAAAAAATATATTAATACTAAAGTTCAGAATTATCAAAGAATTGATAAAATAACTAAGACGGGTCTTGCCAATCAAAAAAGTTTCTTTTTTGATTGGATGGGAATGAATGAAGAAATACTAAATCGTCGTATAACAAATTTTGAATTTTTTTTCTTTCCAGAATTTTTCTTATTTTCTAGTACATATAAAATGAAGCCGTGGGTCATACCAATCAAATTACTTCTTTTAAATTTTAATGAAAACATAAATGTTAATAAAAAGATCACTCGAAAGAAAAAAGGTTTTATACCATCAAATGAAAAAAAAGCCCTTAGATTTTATAATCTAAATAAAGAAGAAAAAGAATCGGCCGGTCAAGTGGAGCTTGAATCAGATAAAGAAAAAAAAAAAAATCCAGAATCAGCTCTATCAAACCAAGAAAAAAATATTGAAGAAAATTATGAAGAATCAACGATAAAAAAACGTAAAAATAAAAAACAATACAAAAGCAATACAGAAGCGGAACTTGATTTATTTCTCACAAGATATTCACGTTTTCAATTGAGATGGAATTGTTTTTTTAATCAAAAAATTCTCAATAATGTAAAAGTATACTGTCTCTTGGTTAGACTAAAAAATCCAAACGAAATAGCGATATCTTCGATTGAAAGAGGAGAGATGAGCCTAGACATTCTAATGAGTGAGAAGAATTTCACTTTTGCAAAATTAATGAAAAAAGGAATATTGATTATTGAACCTGTCCGTTTGTCTGTACAAAACGATGGACAACTTATTATATATAGAACCATAGGTATTTCGTTGGTTCATAAAAATAAACACAAAAAAAGTAAAAGATACAAAAAAAAAAGCTATATTGAAAAAAAAAAATTTGAAAAATCCATTACAAAATATCAAAACAAAACTGTAAATAGAAAAAAAAACAATTATGATTTCTTTGTTCCTGAAAATATTCTATCCCCTAAACGACGTAGAGAATTTAGAATTCTAATTTGTTTCAACTTAAAAAAAAAAAATGCGAGGGATAGAAATTCAAGATTTAATAAGAATATTCAAAACTTGACCACAGTTTTGTATAAAAAGAAAGATCTTGCTAAGGATAAAAAAAACCTAATTAAATTAAAATCCTTTCTTTGGCCCAATTTTAGATTAGAAGATTTAGCTTGTATGAATCGCTATTGGTTTAATACTACTAATGGAAATCATTTCAGTATGATAAGAATACACATGTATACACGATTTCCAATTCATTAATGATAGATCCTTTTTACTATATATAATATATTAAGTTACGGTATATGAAAACAACTGTATGAAATATGAGGGATTGTTTTAAATTAAATCTTTATACATTATATTAATTTAATCAATGACATAGATACCAATCAGAGCGGATCCATAAATAAATTAACAAAATCCTACTTTTTTAGATCTAAATTTAGATTTTTTTTTATAAAATGAAGAATTAAGAAGTTGATAATTAAATTAAGATCCTTGTACAAAAAAACTAACATTATTATTACTGATCAGTAAAATTCATATCTTTCAATTCATATTAAAAAGGGAAGGCTTTATTTTTATGATAAAAAATGCATTCATTTCATTTCAAGAACAAAAAGAAGAAAGCAGGGGATCTGTTGAATTTCAAGTATTCAGTTTTACTAATAAGATACGAAGACTTACTTCACATTTGGAATTGCACAGAAAAGATTATTTATCTCAGAGGGGTCTACGAAAAATTCTGGGAAAACGTCAACGACTGCTGGCTTATTTGTCAAAAAAAAATGGAGTACGTTATAAAGAATTAATTAATCAGTTGAATATTCGGGAATTAAAAACGCGTTAAATTCAAAAAGTGTGAATTAGTTAATTTTTTAGATCTTGAATTTTTTGATAAACTTCTTTTTCAGCAATCTAATTCATGCCAGAACGAATCAAGGAAAAACTTATGAAGAGACCAGTTACAGGAAAAGATCTTATGATAGTCAATATGGGACCTCACCACCCATCCATGCATGGGGTTCTTCGATTAATTGTTACTCTAGATGGTGAGGATGTTGTTGACTGTGAACCCATATTGGGTTATTTACACCGAGGAATGGAAAAAATTGCAGAAAACCGAGCAATTATACAATATTTACCTTATGTAACGCGATGGGATTATTTAGCTACTATGTTTACAGAAGCAATCACAGTAAATGGACCAGAACAATTGGGAAATATTCAAGTTCCTAAAAGGGCCAGCTATATCAGAGTAATTATGCTAGAATTGAGTCGTATAGCTTCTCATCTGTTATGGCTCGGTCCTTTTATGGCAGATATTGGTGCACAGACTCCTTTTTTCTATATTTTCAGAGAACGAGAATTTGTATATGATCTATTCGAAGCTGCCACCGGTATGAGAATGATGCATAATTTTTTTCGTATTGGAGGAATAGCGGCTGATTTACCTTATGGTTGGATAGATAAATGCTTGGATTTTTGTGATTATTTTTTAACAGAAGTTGTTGAATATCAAAAACTTATTACACGAAATCCTATTTTTTTAGAACGGGTTGAAGGAGTTGGGATTATTGGTGGGGAAGAAGCAATAAATTGGGGTTTATCCGGACCAATGCTACGCGCATCCGGAATACCATGGGATCTTCGTAAAGTTGATCGTTATGAGTCTTACGATGAATTTGAATGGGAAATTCAGTGGCAAAACCAAGGAGATTCATTAGCTCGGTATTTAGTACGACTTAGCGAAATGACAGAATCCATAAAAATTATTCAACAGGCTCTGGAAGGACTTCCGGGGGGTCCCTATGAAAATTTAGAAAGCCGAGGCTTTGATAGAAAAAGGAATCCAGAATGGAATGATTTTGAATATCGATTCATTAGTAAAAAGCCCGCTCCTACTTTTGAATTATCGAAACAAGAACTTTATGTAAGAGTTGAAGCCCCAAAAGGGGAATTAGGAATTTTTCTCATAGGAGATCAAACTGGTTTTCCTTGGAGATGGAAAATCCGACCACCGGGTTTTATTAATTTGCAAATTCTTCCTGAACTAGTTAAAAGAATGAAATTGGCTGATATTATGACGATACTCGGTAGCATAGATATAATTATGGGAGAAGTTGATCGTTAAAATGATAATTTATGCAACAGCAGTCCAAACTCTAAATTCTTTTGTTAGATTGGAATCTTTAAAAGAGGTCTATGGACTCATATGGATATTTGTCCCTATATTTTCTCTTATATTGGGAATCATAACAGGTGTACTAGTAATTGTGTGGTTAGAAAGAGAAATATCTGCAGGGATACAACAACGTATTGGACCTGAATACGCCGGCCCGTTGGGAATTCTTCAAGCTCTAGCCGACGGGACAAAACTACTTTTTAAAGAAAATCTTCGTCCATCGAGAGGAAATCCTCCTTTATTTAGTATTGGACCATCTATAGCAGTTATCTCAATTTTACTAAGTTATTCAGTAATTCCCTTTAGCAATAACCTTGTTTTAGCGGATCTCAATATCGGTATTTTTTTATGGATTGCGATTTCAAGTATTGCTCCTATTGGACTTCTTATGTCAGGATATGGATCAAATAATAAATATTCTTTTTTAGGTGGTCTGCGAGCTGCTGCCCAATCGATTAGTTATGAAATACCATTAACTCTATGTGTTTTATCAATATCTCTACGTGCGATTCGTTGAAACCTAAACGTTTATTTTTACTATTCCGTTTCTTCTAGACGACTCACGGAATATATAAATATAGTTATCTTTCAGGTTAATCTTAAATAAAAGGAATTTGATAGTTATATATGAGTGAAAAAAACTGCTCAGAAATTAGCAGTAAAAAGAAAAATTGAGTCTCATTTCCTATGTACAAAGGTTAAACGGAAATAAACATAAGCGTAATAATCACTTTACCCCAAGGTTGGTTGATTAGTCATCCTGGCTTGAAGCGGGTTAAAAATATTTAACCGTATAACGTTTTTACTATCAGTTATATAGATTAACATACATTTATTACAAAGTGAGCGGATGGTTAGAAACACCAAAATACACAAAGAATTTGTAATAGAGATTAACCAAATTGAAAAGGATATTTATGCATAACATAAGATAAAAAAAAGAAGGTTAATTGGGGCTTGAAATTTGTAGAAATGATCAGACAGTACTCCCCAAGATTCCGATTCAAAGTATGCTCCTATCCACCTATAAATATAATGACTATCAGAAACGAAATAATCCTTTATTTTTTATAAATCCACCGACTTTTTTCTAAAAAAGAAAGAAGAATAGGAACGAAACAAGGATCTTTTTTTTTTTTTTATATATTTCGAAAATAAAATATAATTTCTGTCATGAATAATAAACTAATAGGATATCTAATTCTTTTTCGTAATCGAAAATCACGATGGGCTTAAATACCTTTTTTTATTTTTACAAGGAGTATTTTATTAAAGGATTAAGTTATTACTCAACAAATAGAAATTCCAATTTGTAAAGGATGAGATGAATTCCGACGCGCTTTTTTTATTCTTAGAATTTGAGCAGACAGAATTCCATTGGTATAATTCGGGATCCCAGATATATTTCTATTTAATCCTTTAATCCATTTTAGAACACATCATATCCATCTAAATAATACTAATCTGGTCCTTAGATTTATTTATGGCCCCCGAGGAGCCGTATGAGGCGAAGACCTCATGTACGGTTTTGTAATAGCGGTGAAAATAGTAATGTTATCACCGACTAGGATTATCTAACAGTTTAAGTACAGTTGATATAGTTGAGGCACAATCAAAATATGGTTTTTGGGGATGGAATTTGTGGCGTCAACCTATAGGTTTTATCATTTTTCTAATTTCTTCCCTAGCAGAATGCGAGAGGTTACCGTTTGATTTACCAGAAGCGGAAGAAGAATTAATAGCAGGTTATCAAACTGAATATTCAGGTATCAAATTTGGTTTATTTTACGTTGCTTCTTATCTAAATCTATTAATTTCCTCATTATTTGTAACAGTTCTATACTTAGGCGGTTGGAATATTTCGATTCCGTATATATCTATTCTGGAGCTATTTCAAAGGGATCAAATTTTTGGAACAACAATTGGTATCTTTATTACATTAGCTAAAACTTATTTGTTCTTGTTCATTTCTATCGCAACAAGATGGACTTTACCTAGGCTAAGAATGGATCAACTATTAAATCTTGGATGGAAATTTCTTTTACCTATTTCCCTTGGTAATCTATTATTAACAACTTCTTTCCAACTCTTTTCACTATAAATTGAAAATGAATCCAACACATTCATTATTTGTTTTAAACAAGAGAAAGAAACAAAGATAAAATTATTCATAGATAATTACAATATGCTTCCTATGATAACCGGGTTCATGAATTATGGTCAACAAACCCTACGAGCTGCAAGGTATATTGGTCAAGGTTTCATGATTACCTTATCCCACACAAATCGTTTACCTGTAACTATTCAATATCCCTATGAAAAATTAATAACATCGGAACGTTTCCGTGGTCGAATCCATTTTGAATTTGATAAATGCATTGCTTGTGAAGTATGTGTTCGAGTATGTCCTATAGATCTGCCTGTTGTTGATTGGAAATTGGAAACTAATATTCGAAAAAAACGATTGCTTAATTACAGTATTGATTTTGGAATTTGTATATTTTGTGGTAATTGTGTTGAGTATTGTCCAACAAATTGTTTGTCAATGACTGAAGAATATGAATTTTCAACTTATGATCGTCACGAATTGAATTATAATCAAATAGCTTTGGGTCGTTTACCAGTGTCAGTAATTGATGATTACACTATTCGAACAATTTTGAATTCACCTCAAAGAATAAATGGGTAAACCCATTAATTTGATTAAAAAAAAATTTTAAAATTTTTGAATTATATAAAGAATTTAATTTAAAATTTGTATTTATATAATAATATTAAGTATTAAGGCTCATTCTTTTAATATAATATATTCGTAATTACTTTCTTGAAATAGATAGGTTGAAAATACACTTTAGAATAAAAAAAGAGAAACTGTCTAATAATTGTATCTACATCAATTCATATCCATTAGATTCTAATTTCACTCTATTAGAAACATATTAAAAACGAATTTCCCGGTTAAATTAATAAGGTCATGAAAAGGATTTCGATTTTTTTCTTATTTTAATAATATAATGGATTTGCCTGGACCAATACATGATTTTCTTTTAGTTTTTCTGGGATCTAGTCTTCTAATAGGAGGTCTGGGAGTGGTCTTACTTCCCAACCCAATATTTCCAGCTTTTTCCTTAGGATTTGTTCTTGTTTGTATATCTTTATTGTATATTCTATCAAATTCCCATTTTGTAGCTGCTGCACAACTCCTTATTTACGTGGGGGCCATAAATGTTTTAATAATATTTGCTGTGATGTTCATGAATGATTCAGAATATTCCACAGATTCAAATCTGTGGACCGTTGGGAATGGGATTACTTCGTTGGTTTGTACAACTATTCTTTTCTCATTAATGTCTACTATTCTCGATACGTCATGGTACGGGGTTATTTGGACTACAAGATTAAACCAGATTCTAGAGCAAGATTTAATAAGTAATAGTCAACAAATAGGAATTCATTTATCAACAGATTTTTTTCTTCCATTTGAACTCATTTCAATAATTCTTTTAGTTGCTTTGATAGGTGCAATTTCTGTGGCTCGTCAATAAAAAACGTTTGAATTAGTAAAGACCAAAGAAAACTTTGTGTATGTTATGAGATTTTTTCCGTTCATTCAATTAAATTGGATTGAATATTACTTCATATTTTAAATATTAATTTTTATATTTGATATATATTTGAATTTTTTTTTTACCTAATATAGTTTTTATTCGTACTTTTTTGTTATATTCTAGTTGAAGTTGATTGAATCCGGTGAATTATTTTTCATATTTAAATGAATCCAAATTGATAAGGAGTTGCTGAATGATACTCGAACATGTACTTGTTTTGAGTGCCTATTTATTTTTGATTGGTCTTTATGGATTGATCACGAGTCGAAATATGGTTAGGGCTCTTATGTGTCTTGAACTTATACTGAATGCAGTTAATATGAATTTCGTAACATTTTCTGATTTTTTTGATAATTCCCAATTAAAAGGGGATATTTTCTGCATTTTTGTTATAGCAATTGCAGCCGCTGAAGCAGCTATTGGATTAGCTATAGTCTCGTCAATTTATCGTAATAGAAAATCAACTCGCATCAATCAATCGACCTTATTAAATAAGTAGCATAAAAAAAATTATAGATTGAAATTTGCATATATAATAGGTTCTGACCTACTAGATTATATTTGTGACAATCTCAGAAATCCAAGTATTTTAGCCCCATTTTTTATCAATTGAGCCAGAATTCATTACAAAAATTCTATTAAAGGAAATCATTGCTTCATCTAGTATTTTAATATATCATTCAGTTAGAAGTTTACTAGATTGAAAATTTATGACATTAAAAAAACTATTGATCCTATGTCACATTCAGTAAAAATTTATGATACCTGTATAGGATGTACTCAATGTGTCCGAGCATGCCCTACAGACGTATTAGAAATGATACCTTGGGATGGATGTAAAGCTAAGCAAATAGCTTCCGCTCCAAGAACCGAGGACTGTGTTGGTTGTAAGAGATGTGAATCCGCATGTCCAACGGATTTTTTGAGCGTTCGGGTTTATTTATGGCATGAAACAACCCGAAGTATGGGTCTAGCTTATTGATACGTTACCGAAAACCTCATTTGAATAAATTTTGAATACATTTGATTTTTTTATTGACAAGTACTCGTACTCAAAAAAATTCAATTATATTTTTTTTATTTATATATTTTTTTTTGAGTACGCGTTCTTTGGACCTGGTGTATCTTGTCTTTACCACGAATGATTTTCCTTGGTTAACAATAATTGTTGTTTTTCCAATATCTGCCGGTTCGTTAATGTTATTTCTCCCACATAGGGGAAATAAAGTCAATAAATGGTATACTATATGCATTTGTATTTTAGAACTTCTTCTAACGACCTATGCTTTTTGTTATAATTTTAAAATGGACGATCCATTAATTCAACTGTCCGAAGATTATAAATGGATCAATTTATTAGATTTTTACTGGAGAATGGGAATAGATGGACTTTCTATAGGAACGATTTTATTGGCGGGATTTATTACTACTTTAGCCACTTTAGCGGCTTTTCCAGTTACGCGGGATTCCCGATTATTCCATTTCCTGATGTTAGCAATGTACAGCGGTCAAATAGGATCATTTTCTTCTCGGGATCTTCTCCTTTTTTTCATCATGTGGGAATTAGAATTAATTCCCGTTTATCTACTTTTAGCCATGTGGGGTGGAAAGAAACGTCTGTATTCAGCTACAAAATTTATTTTATACACGGCAGGAAGTTCTATTTTTTTATTAATAGGAGTTTTAGGTATAAGTTTATATGGTTCGAACGACCCAACATTAAATTTAGAACTCTTAGCTAATCAATCCTATCCTGTTACACTCGAAATACTATTTTATATTGGATTTCTTATTGCTTTTGCCGTCAAATCACCGATTATACCTTTACATACTTGGTTACCTGACACCCACGGCGAGGCGCATTACAGTACCTGTATGCTTCTCGCTGGAATCTTATTAAAAATGGGAGCATATGGGTTGGTTCGAATCAATATGGAATTATTACCTCATGCTCATTCTATGTTTTCTCCGTGGTTGATGGTAGTGGGTACAATCCAAATAATTTATGCAGCTTCAACATCTCCCGGTCAACGTAATTTAAAAAAGAGAATAGCCTATTCTTCTGTATCTCATATGGGTTTTATAATTATAGGTATTAGTTCTATAACGGATCCTGGACTTAATGGAGCTATTTTACAAATAATCTCCCATGGATTTATTGGCGCTGCACTTTTTTTCTTGGCAGGAGCGAGTTATGATAGAATTCGGCTTGTTTATCTTGATGAAATGGGTGGAATGGCTATCGCGATTCCAAAAATATTTACAATGTTTACTATCTTATCGATGGCTTCCCTTGCATTGCCAGGCATGAGTGGTTTTGTTGCAGAATTAATCGTTTTTTTTGGCATAATTACCAGCCAAAAATATTTCTTAATTTCAAAAATTTTAATTATTTTTGTAATGGCAATTGGAATGATATTAACTCCTATATATTTATTATCTATGTCACGCCAAATGTTCTATGGATACAAGTTAATTAATGTCAAAAACTTTTCTTTTTTTGATTCTGGACCCCGCGAGTTATTTCTTTCAATCTCCATTCTTCTACCCATAATTGGTATTGGGATTTATCCTGATTTTGTGCTCTCATTAGTAAGTGATAAGGTCGAATCCATTTTATCTAATTACTTTTATGGATAGTTTTCAAGAGATAAAAAAAAGGATTAAATTGAATTGTAATCAGAAGTCTTTGGTCTTTGTATTGTGAGAACCTTTTGAATCATTGTACTACTTGATTCAAAAGGTTCTTGATTATTTACTACTAAAAACTAAATTTGATTTCTTATACTTATATGAAGTTAGATATAGATGCTATTCTTTATTTATTTGAATTCGGATTCTTTTTTTTTTTTTTACGGTTTTATTTATATTTAATTCGATGTAAAAGAACCATAACTATGTAAACCTATTCCTAAAAGATTGACGCCAAAATAGCATATCCAAATTAAAAGAAAACCTATCGAAGCCACAATTGCAGAATTTATACCCCTATCATTCCTATTTGTTTTAATATGTAAATAAATTGCGAATATGATCCAAGTAATAAATGCCCAAGTTTCTTTTGGATCCCAGTTCCAATATGAACCCCATGTCTCATTAGCCCATACAGCTCCTGAAAGAATGCCGACGGTTAAAAAGATAAATCCAAGACTAATAATACGAAAACTCCAATAATCTAATTGTTCAATCAATTGATACCTATAATAATTTCTAGAAAAACTCAAATTAATATTTTGTTGTAGTAAAATAGAATTTCTTTCATTTATGTAGTAAAATACATCAAATGAAAATAATTCATTTAATAAAAATTTTTTTTTTTTATTATTTTTCCAAAAAGTAGGTCCGACTTTGCGAAATGTAATCACTAGAAGAGCCATTGATAATAATGATCCGCATAACAGAGCGCCATAGCCTAATATCATCATACTTACGTGCATCATTAACCACTGGGACTGGAGAGCTGGTACTAATATTGCAGACTGAGGCATTTTGTTTAAAAGACCTGAAGTAGCAAAACCCTGAATAAAAATAGCACTTGGCGCAGTTATTGCGTTTAAGTGATTTTTTTTTTTTTTATTAAAATAGGAAACCATATGAATAATTGAAAAAGCCCATGAAAGAAAAATTAATGATTCATATAAATTACTTAATGGAAAATGTCCTGAATAAATCCAACGAGTGAATAATAATCCTGTTATACCAAAAAACGTAATTACGATTCCTTTATCTGACGAATCAAAAAATCCTATGATTTCATCTAAATTAACTAATAAAGTTAAAAAATAAATTGTCAATACAATTGAAACGACCGAAAAAGATATATGAGTTAATATGTGCTCTAAAATTGAAAAAATCATAAAAAATTTGTTAAAAATTAATAAATTAATACTAGGTTTTACCCGATTTTATAAAAAAAGTCGGGTATTATTTTGATTATAAAACTTATAATATCTCTTTTATAAGATCTTATGCCGCTACTCGGACTCGAACCGAGATGCTTTAGCACTGCTTCCTAAGAGCAGCGTGTCTACCAATTTCACCATAGCGGCAACTTGTTCAAAACAATACTAACAAGTTTTTATTCAATCGTCGAGATGAAAATTTAGCCAATTGACCGGAATTTACAATTGATTTAATGAATAAAAACTTGTTAAATAGGTCTTGTAGGTTTTAATTCAATTAAGATCTTTTTTTTTTTCTGAGTTATTTAAAATTATTTAAATTCACTTTTTGTCCTTTATATTTTTTTGTAGAATACAATGCAAAAGTTAACTAAATTTAAGTAATTGGGACTTCAACCCAACGACAAAACCCTAAATGCTCTTTATCATTTTTTTTTTCATTTATATGATTAAAAAAATGATAAAAAGCATTTCTCAGTTCCATTAAAAAAAAAAATACTTTTTCTAAAAATTAAAACTTCGCCAAAATTCTTATAAATTTGAAATAAAATAAGATTTTCCTGATTGCTCAAGAGAAATTGAAAAAAAAAAATAATTATAAAAATATTTATTTTGATGCATCTTTTTATATTGTACAAACATAATTTTTTTTTACTTAAATTAATTAATTTGAAGAACCTATTCATTTTGCTTAAAGATCTTTGATTTACTCATTATGAGTAAATCAAAGATCTTTATTTATAAGGTAGTGATGGGGAAAATAAGAATCCCCCCCTTTTTTTTTGAACTCAAAAAATGTAAACCTTTCTTTTTTTTCTATATATTGTCTTTTTTTTTTTTCTCCTCTTTTGGTTCACATTTTTTTTTATGTATTCTAAAAAATTGGTTTTTAAGTTAGGCTAATTCTAATTCTAATTATTATAGTGTTTTTTATTTATTTTGTTGTACAAAAAAACTTTTTGAATTACCTGTAGAAAGTGATTTCCCTAACGAAAAAGCTTTCAACGATGTCCAATATCCCTTCCTTTTCCAAATTTTTTTACGAATACGCTTTTTCGAGATAGAAGTACGTTTTTTTGGAACTGCCATTCAAAAATGAAAAAAGTTTTTCAGTGGTATAATTGGATGTCAAAGACATTTATTATTCTATTCTTTCGTACGCCATATCGAGTTTTTTTTTTTCTTTCAAATTTTATTATATATTATTTTCAAAACAAAAAAGACATTCAAAAGTTTAAAACCTAACTGTTTTTTACTTTTTTTTTTTTTTATTTGGTTATTCAATTTTTGTTATTTAACGTTTGAAATCCGTACGATAGTGCTCATTTAATTAATCTAGATTAGATTATCAAAAAATTATGAGATTTCTTCACATCATATGTAAAAAAAATATCGATTATAATAATCTTTCTTGCAACTAAAAAAAGCTCACTTAGTGTACTGGAAGACAATCACTCAATTCCATAATTCAAATTTCTTCCTTAATAATTCTAAATAATCAAAATAAAAAACCTTTGTTTTAGGTAAAGGTTTTTTAGTATATAATTAATATTAAGTTTAAGTATTTTTTTGCGTGTAAATCTTTGTTCTATTCTTAATATATGTATATAAATTATTAGAATACGGAATTATAATTAACTTTTTCTGTATCTGCATAAAATCACAATTTTATTTAGTAGTAATAAAAAAAAAAGACAAATAATTTTTTTTTACAGTAACTTAGTAATATTATTTAATCACTTTTCATTTTTTTTTATTTGAATATATATTTCTTTTCAAAGATTTCTGAAGGATTATACTAATTCAAAAAATTTATATTTAGGTTTAAAATATCGTGCTTTTATATTGGCCCCTTTGAAAAAAAAATATATATACAAACCAGTGAATAAGAAATAAAAAATTGAAGAATAAAATAAAAAGGATTTTTTATTTTATGGAACATACATATCAATATTCATGGATCATCCCTTTCATTCCACTCCCAGTACCTATTTTATTAGGAGTTGGACTTCTCCTTTTTTCGACAGCAACAAAAAACCTTCGCCGTATGTGGACTTTTATGAGTATTTTTTTGTTAAGTATAGTTACGATCTTTTCACTCTATCTATCTATTCAACAAATTTTTCTAAGTTGCATTCATCAAAATGTGTGGTCTTGGACCATAAATAATGAATTTTCTTTTGAGTTCGGTTACTTTATTGATCCACTTACTTCTATTATGTCAATATTAATTACAACTGTTGGGATTTTGGTTCTTATTTATAGTGACAATTATATGTCTCATGATCAAGGATATCTGAGGTTTTTTGCTTATATGGGTTTTTTTAATACTTCAATGTTAGGATTAGTTACTAGTTCTAATTTGATCCAAGTTTATTTTTTTTGGGAATTAGTTGGAATATGTTCGTATTTATTAATAGGTTTTTGGTTCACACGACCTATTGCAGCGAATGCTTGTCAAAAAGCTTTTGTAACTAATCGTGTAGGGGATTTTGGTTTATTATTAGGAATTTTAGGTCTTTATTGTATAACTGGCAGTTTAGAATTTCAGGATTTGTTCGAAATATTAAATAATTTAGTTTTAAATAATAGAGTAAATCTCTTATTCCTTACTTTGTGTGCATTTTTATTATTTGTGGGTCCTATTACTAAATCCGCACAATTCCCTCTTCATGTATGGTTACCTGATGCCATGGAGGGCCCTACTCCTATTTCGGCTCTTATACATGCTGCTACTATGGTAGCGGCGGGAATTTTTCTTGTAGCTCGTCTTCTGCCTCTTTTTATAGTTATCCCTTCTATAATGTATATAATATCTTCGATAGGTATAATAACAGTACTCTTAGGAGCCACTTTAGCGCTTGCTCAAAAAGACATTAAGAGAGGTTTAGCCTATTCTACAATGTCTCAACTGGGTTATATGATGTTAGCTCTAGGTATGGGGTCTTATCGATCCGCTTTATTTCATTTAATTACTCATGCTTATTCAAAAGCTTTGTTGTTTTTAGGATCTGGATCCATTATTCATTCAATGGAAGCTATAGTTGGATATTCTCCCGATAAAAGTCAGAATATGATTCTTATGGGTGGTTTGACAAAACATGTCCCGATTACAAAAATAGCCTTTTTAGTAGGAACCCTTTCTCTTTGTGGTATTCCCCCCCTTGCTTGTTTTTGGTCTAAAGATGAAATTCTTAATGATAGTTTGTTGTTTTCGCCAATTTTTGCAATAATAGCTTGTTCAACAGCGGGATTAACCGCATTTTATATGTTTCGGATTTATTTACTTACT